TTAGAATAAAAAAACTAAGAACAGATAAACTAAGGGCTTGTATTGGATTGGCACTAATATCCACATAAATACAAACAAAACCACTGTAGGTAAAAGGATAAATAAAATGAAATAAGAACTTTCAAAAATAAGATAGATATAAATAGAACAAGAGTGAAGGAAGGGATAGTATAGAAAAGTTTATACAAAGCTAAGCTATATATATATACAAACTACCCACACCCCCCTTTTTTTGTATTTCATTAAATTCAGTGTCTTTAATTAAGACAAAGATCTGTAAAAACCCCTGCCTTCTTTAATTTAAAATAAAATATCATGAACAGTTCCTGTCGTTTGAGTGCCTTTGAAAATTAAAGGAAATATCGAATCGGAGGAACGTTTAAATAAGTTTTCTTTTTGAGTGGATCATAAAAACCCACTTTCCGAACAGCTCTTCCTTCTCTTCGTACTCAAACATCACTTGTAACGATTCGATAAAGGATTCGTTGGTATATATATAAGTGGATAAAAATTGCATTCAAAATGTGTATCATTGTAAGGTGTGAGACGTAAAACTTTTTTCTCAGTAACTAACGTAAATAGGAAGAGATAAGGGGAATAAAATAAGAATGTGATCAAAAAACCGTTCAACTTTTTTTGTTTTGAATTTGAAGTTTGATATCTGTTTCCCCCGTCCCTGAAAAAAAAAAGATAGATTCAATTCCATTTCCATATTATTTGAGCACAATCCACTTTTTGAAAAATAAATTAGTCCAAGAAAAGTTATTAAAAATATGAAACGAAAGAAGAATTGCATTTATTATTCTCTTAATAATAAAAAGGTTGCCAAAGCCGGTCATTTTTTTTTTATGTATAGAATAGGTATACGCTGGGACGGAAGGATTCGAACCTCCGAATAGCGGGACCAAAACCCGTTGCCTTACCACTTGGCCACGCCCCATTTCTATTCAACTCAACACTAATAAAAACTAATATAGGTATTAGTTCTTCGTCAATTCCCGTTCCAATAAATATCTTATGAAATAGATTAGTTTATTGCTCAGATTTTAATATATGTAGATATAGAATTAAACTAAATTTATTGATCATAATATATAATTCAATTAAGATATTGTATGAAAATATGATTCCTTCTATTCTTTTTTGATTTGAGAATTGAAGGATTTTTGATTGAGTGAGGTTTATCAATAAGGGTTTTTGTCTATCTTACTTTATTTTTATTTTATATAAATAAATTTTGATATCATCATTAATAATATTTTAATAACTCAATATTTTAATAACTCAATCAAAATAGAATTATCTTCAAGAAAATAGAATTATCTTCAAGAATAAATATCTTCAAGAATAAAATTTGATTATGCTTAATATTTTTAGTTTGTTTTGTATCTGTTTTGATTCGGCTATTTATTCAAGCAGTTTTTTCTTCACAAAATTGCCCGAAGCCTACGCTTTTTTGAATCCAATTGTAGATGTAATGCCAGTCATCCCTGTGCTCTTTTTTCTATTAGCCTTTGTTTGGCAAGCTGCTGTAAGTTTTCGATGAGGTTTTTAATACTGTCCTAAAATAATTTATTCAAGAAAAAAAAATTCTAACAATTTATAAGATCAGATAAGTCTTATAGTATAAGCCCTCCCCCAATTCAAGCATTCAAGTTATTATATAGACGCGAAAAATAAAATGGGGCTTACCCTATTCGATATTACTCATTCTAAACATTTTTCCATTCCCTTGAACTTGAAAGGGAGCCCTATATTATAAATTATAAGAGTCCTCCACAATATCTAATTGTAGGTGTGAAGGCAAATTCTTGGCAATGAAAGACTCAACTCTTATTCCAAATGAATTTATAAAAAATCTTTTCTATTTCTAAAAACTACTTCATTTCTTGATATCAAAATTATTGTGATCAAAATTATTGTGATATAGGGTATAAAAATAGAGAATCTATTTTCTTTTTTTCCAAACCAAAATTGGAGATTGTGTAATGCTTACTCTCAAACTCTTTGTTTACACAGTAGTGATATTCTTTGTCTCTCTCTTCATCTTTGGATTTTTATCTAATGACCCGGGGCGTAATCCTGGACGCGAAGAATAAAAAATAAGAGTTTTGACTTGCTTTTAAATATTTTTAGCATTTTTATCTATCCTACATCTTTAACTATTAAATTAAAAAATTTGAAAGGTAAAAAAATACCAAATAATCAACGGAACCGGAAAGAGAGGGATTCGAACCCTCGGTACGAATAATTCGTACAACGGATTAGCAATCCGACGCTTTAGTCCACTCAGCCATCTCTCCCAATGGAAAAACAATAATTACTATGTTATATTACACAAGAGGTAATACTTAAAAAACCTTTTTCTATTTCTCTTTTTTTTTTCATCGCTCTTTAACGTTAATTACTCTGTTAAATTTTTTTATTCTATTTTCTTTTTATTCTTATATTATATTACTTTTATTTTTTATTAAAGAATAAAGAAAAAGTTATTCTTTTA